ACAGCAGCTTGCCAAACAAAGGCCAAGAGCAAAAAGAACAAAGGTATGACTGGCATAATATCTACGATTGGGTTGAAAAAAGCGTAAGCCTCGGGCAATTTGGCAAAGAAAAAATGAGTCGAATGCAGTATAGAATTAAGATAGATACAGATCAAACTAAAGATATTAAGCATAACAAATGTTGCATTCTTTGAGATAATTGTATTTTGATTGAGTTGTCGGTATAAGTTAAAAATGAAGAAAGAGAAAATAGCCCAAAAATACTTCTTTTTTTTTGACTAACCCAATCAAAAATCCTTCCACTCTCAACTCTCAAACGAAAATAGAAGGAATCATACTTTCATACAATATCTTAATTGAATTATATGTAATGATCAATAAATTCAGTTTGATTTAACAACTAAACGTGTCAAATCTTAGCAATAATGTATCAGATTCCATCGATATGTGGGCGGGAATTGACGAACAATCAATACCTATATTAGTGTTTATTAGTGTTGAATCGAAATCGAAATGGGGCGTGGCCAAGTGGTAAGGCAACGGGTTTTGGTCCCGCGACTCGGAGGTTCGAATCCTTCCGTCCCAGAGTCGTCCAATCCTATTCGAAGATTTTTTTGTTCTAGATAATGTAAAAAAAATATCTTTCGTTTATTTGTTTAAGAGTGTAATGTTTATTTACTAGTTCCCTGTTTCCGATTTCTACTGATTCATAAAAGAAGAATATCTTTGACTTTCTTTCTCACAAACCGAACCGAGTACTGATGACATACAGATTCGATTTATGATCGGGGTAGGAATCGAGATCAATGTATATTCAAAAAAGAAATGAGTTATTCACCGTATGCGCGTTTTATTCAACTTTATATTAGAATATTATATTGAAGTTAGTTACTTAGAAAAAGTTGACATCCTATACCCATATCCAGTTATTTGAATTCTTAATGCTCCTTCTTTTTTTTTTTTATTCTATTTCATAAATATTTTATGGAATTTGTGTAAAGATTCCTGAAAATAACCTAAAGTAAAAACAATGCCCATAATGTATAGAAATTGTTCTATTTCAATGACTGTGACATTTCTTGTTAGTGAAAAGATCTGTTATTCCTTATTCCAATTTTGATTTTATCAATGATTTTATCAATCAGATGAAAGAATAACGACCTAAACCTAACTTTTCTTATTATTTCTATTTATTATCCTTTATCTTTATTTTGAATTTATTGTGGATGAAAAAAAAGAAATTCATTTTGGATCTATCTAATGGGGTGAAATTATTGATGATTCAATTCGAAAATCTATTCCTTTTAGGTTAAAATTTTCCTTATTTTTATTTTCTTTTTATCATAATTTGTGTCTCTTTAATCAACGAGCTATTCGCTAACATTTTTTAGTTTTCTGGTATTCGAAGAAGTGTGCAATTGGGGAATCAATACTTATCGAGTCACTTCTGCTCCTTTGGAAGCGGACTTGCTTTTTTTGTTAATTTAATAACGTATATTCACTCTGTTCGGGTATTGGAAATCTGATTAAAGATCTTTCTTTACTTTAGTAGATTTCTTTATCTGTATTATTGTATTTATTGTATTATTATTATGTATATATCCATTGAACCAATGATTATTCATGATTCCATATTGAATCAATTCCATACCGGTTCCAAACTCGAGGAATGTTATGGTAAAACTTCGTTTAAAACGATGTGGTAGAAAGCAACGTGCGGCTTGAAGGACGTGATCGGTTGTGGATTCTTACATCCACCATTTATAGGAATTATGAGGTGCTCTTGGCTCGACATAGTTTGTTCTGTTCTACATGGAACCCTCATTTATTTGGGTTGTGAGTTAAAGTAAATAGTACACGATGTAGCTCGAGTGGAAAGGATTCATTCATTTTTCAGAGGTAAGGATCTAGGGTTAATGTCAATCAATAAGTTGGAACAACTTCGTAAGCATATCTTCGATATATAAATTTGAAAGATTCAATTTGAACAAAACCCCTTCTTGGATTTGAAACTTTTGTTGGAATTGGAAAAACTATTTCGATAAAAAGTGTATCACACGGGAATCAAGCATTCACACGATTCTTCGATAGTCAATAAATTACAAAGGGTATGTTGCTGCCATTTTGAAATGATTCAGGATCACCGAAGTAATGTCTAAACCCAATGATTCAAAACAAAGATAAACGATCCTGGAACAAGAAAACGCCAATTTAAATTGTTTCAATAATTTGAGCAGAAAAAAAAGAAGGAATAAAAAGCGGATTTTAAATGAGACAAAAATTGGTTAGAGAGAGCTCAATAAATAAAATGTCAAAGATTCTAGGTTTTCCTTTGAACTCTTTGAGTCTAACTTGAGTTATAAATACGAATGTTTTTTTCTTTTCGGGTTTTTCGGTAAGGAAGAAAAAACGAACTAAATCATAGTTTAATTGATGATTGATTTTATAGATTTATTTGTCACTCTATTCTATAATAGTATGATCGAAATTCGAATCATTCTTTCTCGAGCCGTACGAGGAGAAAGCCTCCTATACGTTTCTAAGGGGGGAATTTTTCATCTATCCCAATGAGCCATCTATCGAATCGTTGCAATTGATGTTCGATCCCGAAGAGAGGGAAGAGATCTTCAGAAAGTAGGTTTTTATGATCCGATAAAGAATCAAACTTATTCAAACGTTCCCGCCATTTTAAATTTCCTTGAAAAAGGCGCTCAACCCACGGGAACGGTTCATGATATTTTAAAGAAGGCAAAGATTTTTAAGTAACTTCGCGTTAATTACACGAAATTAAATGCAACAATCAAGAAATAGAAAAAAAGAGGGAGTGGCCCTTTTGTAATTTTTTTCTTTTCTACACTTTTTTTATTCTCTATGTAGGTTTTCTATGAAGTGCTAATCTAACACAAGTCTTTTTTTTTTTGTTTTCTTAATGCTCATATTGACAATAGTGTATTGAGCAAATATAATTGATCGTGGATAAATAGATCTATTTATCCACGTCCTATAAGTTTTGTTACTTTACTTCATGTAAATGATAGGTTTCTTGGATTCAATTGACACAATACAAAAAGTCTCTTCTGAATGAAAAAACTTGGATCTATTTATCTTATCTGAGAATTTTTTCTATTTTTATTTTCATAATGGAATCAAAAAAAATATTTTTGATGGGGTTGTCCAATTTCTTTTTATAATTCCGATCGTATCTATTCTAATTCAAATTTTGGGTTGCTAACTCAACGGTAGAGTACTCGGCTTTTAAGTGCGGCTAGAATCTTTTACACATTTGGATGAAGCAACGGATTCGTCCATACCGTTGGTAGAGTTTGTAAGATCACGACTGATCCTGAGAGGGAACGAATGGAAAAAACAGCATGTCGTATATAATGAATAACTCTAAGAGAAAAATAGGAAATCCTTACTTAACTTACGGAATCGGTATAAAATAAATATTCTTTTGATTCTTAGAGTTTTAATTCTTAAGAGCGGTACAAAAAAATTCATGGTAGGATCGAGTGAATAAATGGATAGAGCCGAAAAGCTCAAATTAAATTCTAGGGAAACAAAAAAGCAACGAGCTTCTGTTCTTAATTCGAATAATTACCCGATCTAATTATACGTTAGAAATATATTAGTTCCAGGTGCGGAAAAAGGATTTCATAACCTTACTTAAAAAAAGTGGAGAATCCACTTTTTTCCGAATCCTAACTATTAACTATATCCCTGAGTGGAGACGAATGTGTAAAAGAAACAGTATATTGAGAAACAGAATTTAATTTTTTTTTCTAAAGTCAAAAGAGCGATCGGGTTGCAAAAATAAAGGATTTATAATCCCCTTGGTATCTTATAAAGAACAAAAACCAGTTGGGTGGAAAAAGATAGAATCTATTAATTAATCATCTCCAAGGTATCTATTATTTTCTTAATAATATACCTTGTTTTAACTGTATCGTACTATGTATCATTTGATGGCCCAAGAAATTCTCAGTTTTGGTTCAAATCTAATTTTAAATGGAGGAATTACAAAGATATTTAAAAATGGATAGATCTCGAGAACGAGACTTCCTATATCCACTTCTCTTTCAGGAATATATTTATGCACTTGCTCATGATTTTGGGTTAACTAAATTGATTCCTTATGAGTCTATGCAAATTTTAAGCTATGACAAAAAATATAGTTCACTAATTGTTAAACGTTTAATTATTCGAATGTATCAACAGAAGCATTTGATTATTTTGGATAATGATTCGAATCAAAAAAAATTTCTTGAGCATAATAAAAATTTGTATTCTCAAATGCTATCAGAGGGGTTTGCTGTCATTGTGGAAATTCCATTTGCATTGCAATTAGTATCCTCCTACCAAGGTAAAAAAATGGAAAAATCGATTAATTTACGATCCATTCATTCTACATTTCCCTTTTTAGAGGATAAATTTGTACATTTAAATCATGTATTAAATATAATAATACCCTATCCGATCCATTTGGAACTCTTGGTTCAAAACCTTCGTTGTTGGATACAAGATGCCTCCTTTTTGCACTTATTGAGATTCTTTCTTTATGAGTATCATAATTGGAATAGTCTTACTACTCAAAAAACGAAACAGAATCTTTTTTTTTTTAAAGAGAATCGAAGATTCTTTTTGTTCCTATTTAATTTTCATGTATATGAATCGGAATCCATATTTCTTTTTCTACGTAAAAAATCTTATCATTTACGATCAACATCTTCTATAGCTTTTCTTGATCGAACACATTTTTATGGAAAGATAGAACATTTTCAAGTGGTTTTTCGTAATAATTTTCATACCATCCTATGGTTGTTCAAGGATCCTTTCATGCACTATTTCCGATATCAAGGAAAATCAATTATGTCTTCAAAAGGAACTCCTCTTCTGATGAAGAAATGGAAAAATTACCTTGTAAACTTATGGGAATGTCATTTTCATTTTTGGTCTCAGCCAGATAGGCTTCATATAAACCAATTATCCAATCATTTTCT